TTTTCTCAAAATCTGGCTCTGTTTGGGTTCTGGGTAGCGGCCCAAACAGATATACCAATAGGGATGAGGTAAGGCTTACTTATTAATTCCAGAACTACGAAAGTAAGAGGTCAGAAATCTTGGTATCCAAAGGTTCCTAAAGGACATTCCATTTTTGCTCCTAGGATTGAAGAAAAGATTATACGAAAGACTATCAAGACTTCCTAATTATCTTACACTACCTACACTAACGTAGGATCTACTGACTCTGTCTGGAATTAGATTGGATAGGCTGATGGGAAATCAATTTAGGAGTTGTGGAAAGGACTGAAGATACTTTGTATCCATACTTACGAGAGACTCCGAGTACTCAAACATTCAATCAGGATGGTTGGTCGGCTCTTATCTTATAGAATAACAGAGTAAAAGTCAAAGTAAAAAAAAAAAAAAAGATTTCTTTGGTCGTGTAAGGGGATTACAAAAAAAATGTATGTAATAATGGTAGTGATGTCTACCCATTCTTTCACAGAAAGAAAGACAGTAAGGCTTAGATCAAATAGGAAATGTAGGTATCCAATAGATAGTTATCTATCTTGATGGTATATTTTTTTTTATTTTTGCTTATGAAAGAAAGGTAACAAAACAAACAATAGGTCTTACTATTCCCACATGTTCCATTAGGAGCATTCCTTTACAATTTGCAAGGAAAAGGTGTGTGTATCGTATTTTTACTTAATACTTCCCAATTCTACCAGAAATCCTATAAAGAATCTGTTACGAGTGGATTCATTGAATTGGTTCATCAATAGCCTTAAGTCAGAATCCTATTTTGACTCTGCGCCATTGATTCTACTATGATTATTGATCAATAATGGAATAATTCCTTCATAGAAATAGGAGATATAATTCACATGGATATAGTAAGTCTCGCTTGGGCTGCTTTAATGGTAGTCTTTACATTTTCCCTTTCACTCGTAGTATGGGGAAGGAGTGGACTCTAGGTATATTAATAATTGATTGAGTAATCGATTGAGTAATCGATTGAGTAATCGATTGAGTAATCGATTGGGTAATCGAATTGTATCAATTGTTTAATTGATCGTTTTGCATTGATCGTTTTTCGAAGCTTTATTTTTTAAAAGCTTGTCTTTTTCTTTCAAAATTATACTGGAAAGACAATAATGAATAATAACCATTCGATCAAACAACGAATGATTACTATAGTTTAGTTGTATTTCAAAACTCAAATCTACGCATGATAGGAAATTTTTTCCAACCGAATTCCTCCTAAATATTCTGTTTAGATAAACCTGTTCTTACCAGAATTATGGATATTACAATGAGAAAAAACCAATCCCTAGTTTTTTCTTTATTTGTTTCTCTCTTTCTTTACTTTCACTGTTCTAAGAACAAATCGTTCTGCTATTAGATTACGACGATACTTACTTTCTACTGGAAGTGACTAGTGGTTGTCCAAAGAGGTTCTACACATAATAAAATTAGATCTTTCTTCCGCTGAGTGATCCACCACATATCATACATTTAACATTTTAGACTCCTAGAGATTTTTCTATGCTTTTTTGACTCATCTCATGTCATGTTTAAGCATGAAAAATGGTCCGAGTCCCCTTTACTAATCTACTTCCTTTCAAAATCTGAAGAAGTTACCATAGAACTTCGTAAATGATCTGTTAATGGCTCAATCAATGACTTCTTGGGATGGGAAATCCAAAAAATTCCTTGGTTTTCTTTTCTTTTGCTATAGTATATTCCTATACTATTCTTCCTCTATTGATTCTTTTGATGGATCCCGGAACCTATATATAAAATTATAAGAAACCTAGGAATTAGAAGAATTGGCCTTCGATTATTTTGGGTTGATCGAAATCGAGTGGATGCAGCGAAAAAAAGAAATAGAATTAGACTGCTATTTCGATGTACTAGTCTACTATTTAGATTAGATGTACATCTAATACATCATATACATACATATTGTAAATTGATCTATATAAACCCTCCATTTAGATAAAGTCTATATCTGTATACAATACAACTTTATATGATAATATCATTGTATACAATATTAGATATAATATAAAATACTCTAAAGTGTGGTAGAAAGGACTATATATAGTCCTTTCTACCACATTTTATGATTCCAACCAGATCATTTCATTTAAGACTTGGAATTTTCTTTTAATCCCTTTCTTTCATTTCTTCAATCATTGAAAAAAGGATTGATAAGAACTAATAATTCAGATTCAAATTAATCATTTTGACTGACTGTTTTTACGTAGATAATAAGTAAAAAAGCAGTAGGAACTAGAATGAACAGTGCAGTAGCAATAAATGCGAGAATATTGACTTCCATAATTTCATTATTTATTTTTTTTTTCTTCGCAATAACTCGGGATGTAATCCCATAGAGATGAGAAATTTAACTCCTGTAAATTCATTGGGGTGAATTGATCCTGATGATACTGAATAGGATCAATATTATGAATAACAATATCTGATCTAT